CATGAAGGGGGAATTGGGCGGATTTAGCAACAGCGCCGGCAAATAATAGGGAGGCGCATAAAGTAACAAATAAAAAATTAACTTCATTATTATAAACCAAGTTATTGAATATTTCAAACAAATCCCGAAATTCGAAACTACCTGTTATCCAATAAAAACCCAAAATTCCTAATAATAAACCAAAATCCCCGACACGATTAGTTACAAACGCTTTTTGACAAGCATTCGCGGCACTGGGTCGTGTGAACCAAAAACCTATTAATAGATAAGAACACACTCCAACTAATTCCCAAAAAATATAAATTTGTATCAAATTAGAACTAGTAACTAATCCCAACATTGAAGTATTGGAAAAACTCATATAAGCAAAAAATCTCAAATATCCCTGATCATGAGACATATAATTGTCACTATAAATAAGAACCATAATTCCAACAGTAGTGATTAATATCGACATAATAGAAGTAAGTGGATCAACCAAGCAGCCAAATTCTAAAGAAAAATCATTATTGATGGTCCAAGACCATACATATTGATAGACAGAATTTTTATTTATTTGCTGAATAGAAAAAAGGGCTGAAAAAACCATAACTATACTTAATAATAAAACACTAGGAAAAGCCCACATACGGCGAAGATTTTTTGTTGCCGTTGGAAAAAGTAGAAGTCCTGTTCCAATTAAGATAGGAACTGGAAGTGGAATGAAAGGTATAATCCATGAATATTGATATGTATATTCCATAAAAAAATAAAAAAAAAATTATCTTAATTAATTGTTTCTGAGTCACCGGTTCTTATTTCTTTTCTTTTGAAAGGGGTCGGTTAATAAAAAAAAATTAAGATATATAAAATAAAACTTAAATAGAATTTTCTAGCCTTAATTATTCTGAATCTTTCCAAACTACTTCAAATATTTAAAATCAAGAGGTTATAATTGGTCAAATGATATAAATAAGTCACTAGTGAAAAAAAAATCCGTATTTAATTTTATTAATACTGAAATATTAAATTCAAATTTTTAAATAAAATTTTATGAAGATAAAAAATGAAAATTCTAATTTTCATTTTAATTATTACGTATTACAATAATTTTTTTATATCTATAGAACAAGGATAAATAATTATACCAAAAACAGTATTTGATATGAATCATAAAGCCCATAACTAAAACTATTTATTGTAATTCGGTTATTTAGAATCATTAACCAATTTGTTTTGTAACTAATTGTTTGTCTTCCATTACAATAAAAGCTATTTGTAGGAAATGCTATGATATCCAACACTTTAAATTTTACGGAAAAAAAAAGGGGGGGGCAAATAAAATGCCTTTAAATTATGTATTTTGTATCCTTTAACAGATTAACTACTAGTCTCATTTGATAATTAAAATTTTGTGGACTCTTTCTTCGAGCTTGAAGAATTAAATTAATATTAAATTAATTAATATAATAGAAAAAATTATTAAAGTTTTTTTCTTTTTTAATTAAGCGGGAGAAGGGTTGGGTTATTAAACTTTTAGATTTTTTTATTACATGTATAAATGTAACACGACGAAAATAGAAAGAAAACGAAACGGACAATCTTTCTTTTTTTTTATTATTTTTTTTTTTTTTTATTTTATCAACTTCAATCTATTTGGCATAGTGTACCTTATCGTTCTTATTAATATTTTATGTGATTTTTACCCCCCCCCCCCCCTTTTTTTTGGAGTCTAATTTAGAGAAAAAATAGATAGAGAATAGTAAAGAACAATTGATTTTGAACAATAGATGTCTTTCACATCCAACCGAAAAACCTATTATAACTTTTTAATGGCAGTTCCAAAAAAGCGCACCTCTATTTCAAAAAAGCGTATTCGTAAAAATATTTGGAAAAGGAAGGGATATAGGGCAGCATTGAAAGCTTTTTCGTTAGCGAAATCTCTTTCTACCGGGAGTTCTAAAAGTTTTTTTTGTGTAAGAAATAAATAATCTGAATCGTTCTAATAACTAATAAAGTGATATAATTTTGTTTATAGTTTATTTATAAGTTATAAAAATGATAAATAATATTTATCAATTATAATAATATTTATCAATTATAATTAATATTTATCAATTATAATAATATTTATCAATTATAATTAATATTTATCAATTATAATTAATATTAACATCATAATAGTATAGTAAAAGAATAAATATTAATATATAAGATAAATTACAATTATATAAGATAAATTACAATATAAACAATATACATTAAAAATAAAAAAAAAATAAAAAAGAATTAGTCTCATAATGTTTTAATTTAAACGAATATAAAATTGAATTTGTTTTACTTTAATTTGAAGCCAAATTTTTCTTTCGTTTCTGATATAGATAAGAATTCTGTTGTCTACTGAATTCTAAAAATGAATGGTACTTTTTTGTTTGAAAAAGGGGTAAACGCAAGCGCAAGGTTTCGCCTTTCATTTTAGTATGTTTTATCATTTTCCGGATGGGGATTATCACTTTCCCCATCGCCCTTACTCAATAATAAAAAGAATTTTTTTTTAGTTATATTTTTAATTTTATATTATAAAGAAGAGGTCGTTGAAACTAATTGATTAAGTTTAAAATGTTTTTTATAATCTTTTAAACCATTATTTTGGGTTTTAGAAATTATTATCACTATATAAATTCCTTAAACCCAATTAAATTAATAAAAGCCCCGTTTACATTTTTAGGTAGTTATATGACGAATGCGCCAATTTTGAGTGATCTATTTTAGATCCTATGTTTCGATTGGAAGATCGATCAAGATATAATATATGTATATTAATTAAAAAATTTAGAAAATATTTTGAAGTACGGTACAATTTCTATACGAAATTTTTTTATATGATTAATACGACCATCCCAAATACCTAACTTAATGGGTTTGCTAAATCTTAACGCAAATTCTCTACACAACAAAAAATCCTAACGCAACCTAACTATGCAAATATTTACATAAATCTTTTGAGTGTATCGCTAAAATTGTGTTATATAAAAATTCTATTTTTTTATTAATCGATAAAATGAATTTTTTATTTTAGATTAATAAAATAAATGATAAAAGAAATTAATCATTAAAAAATGCAAACGAGGCAGAACATTTTTTTTACTTATATCCAGGGATTGAAGTAAAAATTATCTAGTTACAACTGTTACATTTTAGTTTTAGGAGAGCATAAAGTAATAGCCTACGAAAAAATACATTGTTAGTTCAGTTAAATAAAATTGACATCCTAAAATACTAAATAACTAAATAAAAAGATAATAATAAGATAACTAAATAAAAAGATAATAATAAGAAAAATCAATATTATTAACGTTAACGGAAACGTTTTAATCCCTAATTTTTAAACAAGTTTTTATTCATCAATTTGAATGGTTTCCTAAAAAAAAATATTGGATTGAATTAACTCCTTCAAGCTCGACGATTGAATAAAAATAGGTTATTATGATTTCGAATAAGCCGCTATGGTGAAATCGGTAGACACGCTGCTCTTAGGAAGCAGTGCTAGAGCATCTCGGTTCGAGTCCGAGTGGCGGCATGGCATAGAGTAAGTCCTATAATGAATTCAATTCCCGATTTCAATTCCTATAATTGAGGGACGCCTTTATTAATTTAATAATTTTTATGATATTTTCAACTTTAGAGCATATATTAACTCATATATCCTTTTCGATCGTTTCAATTGTAATTACAATTCATTTGATAATTTTATTAGTCGATGAAATCGTAGGACTAGATGATTCGTCAGAAAGGGGGATGATAGCTACTTTTTTCTGCATAACAGGATTATTAGTTACTCGTTGGATGTATTTGAGGCATTTACCATTAAGTGATTTATATGAATCATTTATTTTTCTTTCGTGGAGTTTTTCCTTTATTCATATTATTCCATATTTTAAAAAACATAAAAACCATTTAAGCGCAATAACCGCGCCAAGTGCTATTTTTACTCAAGGTTTTGCTACTTCGAGTCTTTTAACTGAAATGCATCAATCCGCGATATTAGTACCCGCTCTCCAATCCCATTGGTTAATGATGCACGTAAGTATGATGGTATTGAGCTATGCAGCTCTTTTGTGTGGATCATTATTATCACTAGCTCTTCTAGTCATTACATTTCGAAAATTCATAAGGATTTTTAGTAAAAGCAATAATTTAGAAAATGAGTCAGTTTACTTTAGTGAGATTCAATACGTGAACGAAAGAAACAATGTCTTACGAAACACTTCTTTTATTTCGTCTCAAAATTATTACAGGTATCAATTGATTCAACAATTGGATCGTTGGAGTTATCGTATTATTAGTCTAGGGTTTATCCTTTTAACCGTAGGTATTCTTTCGGGAGCAGTATGGGCTAATGAAGCATGGGGATCATATTGGAATTGGGATCCAAAGGAAACTTGGGCATTTATTACTTGGACCATATTCGCTATTTATTTACATATTAGAACAAATAAAAATTTTGAAAGTGTAAATTCTGCAATTGTGGCCTCAATGGGCTTTCTTATAATTTGGATATGCTATTTTGGGGTTAATCTATTAGGAATAGGGTTGCATAGTTATGGTTCATTTACATTAACATCTAATTGAATAAAAGACTTGACGAATATAAACATAGGACGTCATACAGGTATATATACGAAAACTTCATGTAAACAATCAAGAACCATTTGAATCATTTCCATTACTTGATTCAAACGGTTCTCACAAATTCAAAAGATATCTAGTTATAATAGAATTCCAATTTTTTTATTTTACTTAAAAGAATATAAAAGACTCATTTTTTTATTGTACAATCAACCATTTTTAAAATCATGGGATTTCAGTTTCATTTTTTGGTTTACTCACAAAAACTATCGAAAAAAATAATTGGATATAATAGCTTCGACCTTGTCAACTGATAATGATAAAACGAAATCGGGATAAACACCAATACCTATTACAGGTAAAAGGATAGAGATCGAAACAAATAATTCTCGCGGTCCAGAATCAAAAAAATAAGAGTTTGGGGCATTAAAAAGCTTGTATCCATAGAACATCTGGCGTAACATAGATAATGAATAAATAGGAGTTAATATCATTCCAATTGCCATTACAAAAGTAATTAATATTTTTGTCATTAAAAGATATTTTTGACTAGTAAGTATTCCAAAAAAAACTAACAATTCGGCAACAAAACCGCTCATGCCCGGTAATGCAAGAGAAGCCATTGATAAGATACTGAAAGTCGTGAATATTTTTGGAATTGCGATAGCCATTCCGCCCATTTCGTCGAGATAAACAAGACGTATTCTATCATAACTCGTTCCGGCCAAGAAAAAAAGCGCAGCGCCAATAAATCCGTGAGAGATTATTTGTAAAATGGCTCCGTTGAGTCCTGTATCGCTTATAGAACCAATTCCTATAATTATGAAACCCATATGAGATACAGAAGAGTAGGCTATTCTTTTTTTTAAATTACGCTGACCGGGAGATGTTGAAGCTGCATAGATTATTTGAATTGTGCCTACTATAATCAACCAGGGAGAGAATATAGAATGGGCGTGGGGTAATAATTCCATATTGATCCGAACCAATCCATATGCTCCCATTTTTAATAAGATTCCGGCTAAAAGCATACAAGTACTGTAATGTGCCTCTCCATGGGTGTCTGGTAACCATGTATGTAAGGGTATGATCGGTGATTTGACAGCAAAAGCAATAAGAAATCCAATATAGAATATTATTTCCAGTGCTACAGGATACGATTGATTAGCTGATGTTTCAAAATTTAATGTTGGTTCATTGGAACCATATAAACCAATACCCAAAACTCCCATTAATAAAAAAACAGAACTTCCTGCAGTGTACAAAATAAATTTTGTAGCTGAATACAAACGTTTCTTTCCCCCCCACATGGATAGAAGTAGATAAACTGGAATTAATTCTAACTCCCACATGATGAAAAAAAGTAAAAGGTCTCGAGAAGAAAATGGTCCTATTTGACCGCTATACATTGCTAACATCAGAAAATGGAATAGTCGGGAATCTCGAGTAATCGGCCGAGCCGCTAAAGTAGCTAAAGTTGTGATAAATCCTGTCAGTAAAATGGGTCCTATAGAAATTCCATCTATTCCCAATCTCCAGTAAAAATCAAAAAAATCGATCCATTTATAATCCTCTGTCAGTTGCATTAATGGATCATCCAATTGGAAACGATAACCGAATGCATAGGTTGTTAGAAGGAGTTCTATTATGCATATACCTATAGTATACCACCGCATTTTCTTATTTCCTCTATGAGGGAGAAAGAAAATTAAGGAACCCGCGAATATTGGCAAAACTACAACTAGCGTTAACCAAGGAAAATTATTCATGGTAAAAACAAGATAAACTTGGACCAGAAAAACCCGTGCTCAAAATAAATAGTTTTTGAGCGCGGGTTTTTGTCGGTAAAGGTAAAAAAATCAAATGTATTCAAGTAGGGTTTTCTGGAACGTATTAATAAGCCAGACCCATACTTCGAGTTGTTTCATGCCATAAATAAACTCGAACACTCAAGAAATCTGTCGGACAGGCGGATTCACATCTCTTACAACCGACACAGTCCTCTGTTCTTGGAGCAGAAGCAATTTGCTTAGCTTTACACCCGTCCCAAGGTATCATTTCTAATACATCCGTTGGGCAGGCGCGCACGCATTGAGTACACCCTATACACGTATCATAAATCTTTACTGAATGTGACATTTGGATCTATAAATTTTTGAATGTCAGAAAGTTTCGATCTAGTAAACTTGTAAATGAATCATATATTTAGACACCAGATGAATCAATAATTTATCATAATTTTTCTAATCAATCTACTTCTGGATTGACTCATGCGATAGAGCCAAGATACTTTAATTTCTTACATTTTTGAAAACATGTATTATTACGTTAATGTATGGTCATGGTAATTCTAATTTATGAATATTAGAATTTATATGATTAATACTACTTATTCAACAAATTCGATTGATTGATACGAGTTGATTTTCTGTTACGATAAATTGATGAAACAATAGCCGGGCCAATAGCTGCTTCAGCGGCTGCAATAGCTATAACAAAAATTGAGAAAATATTTCCTTTTAATTGGCGACTATCAAAAAAATCAGAAAATGTTACGAAATTCATATTAACCGCATTCAGTATAAGTTCAAGACACATAAGGGCTCTAACCATATTCCGGCTCGTGATCAATCCATAGATACCGATAGAAAATAAGTAGGCACTCAAAACAAGTACATGTTCGAGCATCATTGACCAACTCCTTATCAATTTCGATTCATTTCAATATGAACTGAACAACAATTCAACAGATTCAATTGACTAGAATAAAAAAAAGTACGGAACAAAGGCAGATTTTCTATTATTAATAGAATAGATTGAATAATTTCTATTTTAGACATAAACAATCTTTAATTAAAGGGAAATAAATGTAATGTAATAAAACCGAACAGAGTTTAATGTGCATTGCTAATTCTATAAATTTTTTACTGTCGCGCCACGGCAATTGCACCTATCAAAGCGGCTAAAAGAATTATCGAAACGAATTCAAATGGAAGAAAAAAATCTGTTGATAAATGAATTCCAATTTGTTGACTATTACTTATCAAATCTTGCTCTATAATCTGGTTTGATCTTGTAGTCCAAATAATTCCGTACCATGACGTATCCGTAATAATAATCATGAGTAAAACAAAAATACTTGTACAAACTGGCAAAGTAACCACATCCCCAATGGTCCAAAGATTCAAATCTTTGTAATATTCTGAACCATTCATGAACATCACAGCAAATACGATTAAAACATTTATAGCTCCCACGTAAATAAGGAGTTGTGCAGCAGCTACAAAATAAGAGTTTAATAGAATATAGAATAAGGATATACAAACAAGAACCATTCCCAATGAAAAGGCAGAATAAATGGGGTTGGTAAATAATACCACCCCCATACCTCCTAGTATAAGAACCGATCCCAGAAAGACTAAAAGAAAATCATGTATTGGTCCGGGCAAATCCATTATATGTAAAATAAGAGATAAATAAATAGAAATGTTTTTCATGACCTTATTGAGACCCAACCAGAAATTTTTTTTTTTTTTATGATTTTTGAGCAATTCCTAATTTAATCCTAAGTAAATAAATACTAAGGGATATGAATAAATGTGAGTACTATTATTGGACTAATTTCATTCTTTATCTGAAAGAGTCGTTCTAATTCTAAACGATATATTTTAAAACAATTATGGATATATTAATTAATGGATTTTCAATCCAAATTAAGACGCGTTTCTTACCAACCAATCAATAGTTGGTATTTGTAGTTATTGACCAAACAACACGAAAGAAACCTAAATTCCTTCTATATTAGTTATTAGTAAAGTAATTATAAATTATTCGTTAATAAGAGATTTACTTATTTATTTGAGGCGAATTCAAAATTGTTCGAATTGTATAATCGTCAATTACTGACATTGGTAAACGACCCAAAGCAATTTGATTATAATTCAATTCGTGACGATCATAAGTAGAAAGTTCATATTCTTCAGTCATTGATAAACAATTCGTTGGACAATACTCAACGCAATTACCACAAAATATACAGACTCCGAAATCAATACTGTAATTAAGCAGCCGTTTCTTGCGAATATCAGTTTCCAATTTCCAATCAACAACGGGTAGATCTATAGGACATACACGAACGCATACTTCACAAGCAATACATTTATCAAATTCAAAATGGATTCGACCGCGGAAACGCTCCGCGGTGATTGATTTTTCATAAGGATATTGAATAGTTACGGGTAAACGATTTGCGTGGGATAAAGTAATCATGAAACTTTGACCAATGTACCTTGCAGCTCGTACTGTTTGTTGACCATAATTCATGAACCCAGTTACCATAGAGAACATATCGTTAATATATATATGAATAGTTTTATGTTTGTTTATTTCTCTTGTTTGAGACACGTTGTGAATATAGAATGTTACTTTACAGTGAAAAGAGTTGGAAAGAAGTTGTTAATAATAGATTACCGAGAGAAATAGGTAAAAGAAATTTCCATCCAAGATTCAATAGTTGGTCCATTCTTAGCCTCGGTAAAGTCCATCTTGTTGTGATAGGAATGAACAAGAACAAATAAGTTTTAGCTAATGTAATAAAGATACCAATTATCGCTCCAAAAACTCCACATGTTTTATTTATTTCAAAAAGCTCAGAAACATATATGTCCGGAATAGATATATTCCAACCTCCCAAGTAAAGAACTGTTACAAATAATGAAGAAACCAATAGGTTTAGATAGGAAGCAACATAAAATAACCCAAATTTTATACCCGAGTATTCGGTTTGATAACCTGCTACTAACTCTTCTTCTGCTTCTGGTAAATCAAAAGGTAATCTCTCACATTCTGCTAGGGAAGAAATAATAAAAATGATAAACCCTATAGGCTGACGCCACAAATTCCATCCCCAAAAACCATATTTTGATTGCGCCTCAACAATATCAATTGTACTTGAACTGTTAGATAATTATAGTCGGTGATACCATCACTGTTACCATCGCTATTACAGAACCGTACATGAGATTTTCACCTCATACGGCTCCTTGAAGGCCAGAAATAAATATAGGGACCGCGTCAGTATTCTTTTTTGAATCTTGATATGTTTGTAGGATGGATAACTATCGGCCGGTCCCAAATTAGACCAATTGAATTCTGTCTGTTATAATTATTTTAATTCAAAATTAAATAAAAAAAGTACTTCTGAATTGATCTCATCCTTTCTTTAATTTAATAATTTCAATAATAATTTAAATTCTTCTTTGTTCAGTAATAACTTAACTGTTCAATAAAATACTTCTTGTAAAAATATCAATAACCCGTTGGTTTCACGTACGAAAAAAAAAATTCTATATTAATTAATGAATTATGACACAAATTATATATCTATTAATATGTATATGGGAAAGAATAAAAGTAACAAAGAATAAAAAAAGTATATCTTTTTTTTTTTTTTTTCGTTCCTATTCTTCTTTCTATTTCTGAGAAAAAGAGGGCTTTCAAAATAAAGTAAAGGATTATTTCGTTTCGAATAGTTATTTATTAAATCGGTGGATAGGAGTATACTCTGGATTGGAATCGTGTCATGGGGAGTACTGCCTGATCATTTCTACCAACTTAAAGCCCCAATTAGTATTCTTTGTTTGTATATTATGTAAAAATGTCCTTTTGGAGAATTTACATAATCTCCATTACTAATCCTTTCCATATGTTCGTGTTTCTAACCATCCACTCGTTTTTGCTCAATCCCCCGTTATGCTAATACATAAAAATTATAGTGAAAACTCAATACGGTTGATCTTTTGAACCCGCTTCAAGTCAGGATGACTAATCAACCAATCTTGGGGGAAACGGTCTCTTCTGTTTATGTTTATTTCCGCTTAACTCTCTAACTCTTATACATAGAAAATGAGAATCAATCTTTTTACTGCGAATTTATATATAAGCTGTTTTCTTTCACTCATATAACTATTTGATTTAGTTCATCAACCCGAATAATGAATAAAAAAAAAATTAAGATATCTACTCAATCCATTCCAACCCTTTCCTTGAAAGGAAGGAATAGAGAAAAGTTTATGTCTATATATCAACGAATCGCACGTAGAGATATTGATAACACACATAAAGTTAATGGTATTTCATAACTAATCGATTGAGCAGCAGCTCGTAGACCGCCTAAAAAGGAATATTTATTATTTGACCCGTATCCCGACATAAGAAGTCCAATCGGAGCAATACTGGAAATGGCAATCCATAAAAAAACACCGATATTGAGATCCGCTACAACAAGGTGATATCCAAAAGGAACTACTGAATAGCTTACTAAAATTGATATGACTGCTATGGATGGCCCGATACTGAATAAACGAGTATCCCCCCTAGATGGAAAAAGATTTTCTTTGAAAAGTAGTTTTGTCCCATCTGCTAGAGCTTGAAGAACTCCCAAAGGGCCGGCGTATTCAGGTCCAATACGTTGTTGTATCCCTGCCGATATTTCTCTTTCTAACCATACAATTACCAGTACGCCTATTGTGATTCCCACTACAAGAGTCAAAATAGGAACAAGAACCCATAGAATTCCATAAACCTCTTTTAAAAATTCTAATCTAGAAAAAGAATCGATATCTTGTACTTCCGGTGTATCAATTATCATTTCAACGATCAACTTCTCCCATAATGATATCTATACTACCTAGTATCGTCATAATATCAGCCAATTTCATTCTTTTAACTAACCGCGGAAGAATTTGCAAATTGATAAAACCCGGCGGGCGGATTTTCCATCTCCAAGGAAAACCACTCTGATCCCCTATGAGAAAAATTCCCAATTCTCCCTTTGGGGCTTCTACTCTCACATAAAGTTCTTGTTTCGGCAATTCAAATGTAGGAGACGGCTTTTTACTAATAAATCGATATTCAAAATCATTCCATTCCGGATTCCTTTCTCTATCAAAGTATCGTATTTCTAAATTCTCATAGGGTCCCCCTGGAATTCCTTCCAGGGCCTGTTGAATAATTTTTACGGATTCTATCATTTCACCAATTCGGACTAGATAACGAGCCAATGAATCTCCTTCTTTTTGCCACTGTACTTCCCAATCAAATTCGTCGTAACATTCATAATGATCAACTTTACGAAGATCCCATTGTATTCCGGAAGCTCGCAGCATTGGTCCCGATAAACCCCAATTTATTACTTCCTCTCTACCAATAATGCCTACTCCCTCGACTCGTTCTAAAAAAATAGGATTTCGTGTAATAAGTTTTTGATATTCAGCAACTCTTGTTAAAAAATAATCGCAGAAATCCAAACATTTATCTATCCAGCCATGAGGTAGATCGGCCGCTACTCCTCCGATACGAAAATAATTATGCATCATTCTCATACCGGTGGCAGCTTCGAATAGATCATATACTAATTCTCTTTCTCTGAAAATATAGAAAAAGGGAGTTTGTGCACCAATATCCGCCATAAAAGGACCGAGCCATAACAGATGAGAAGCTATACGACTCAACTCCAACATAATTATTCTGATATAGCTGGCTCTTTTAGGTACTTGAATATTTCCCAACTGTTCCGGTCCGTTTACAGTTATTGCTTCTGTGAACATAGTAGCTAAATAATCCCACCGTGTTACATAAGGCAAATATTGTATAATTGTTCGATTTTCCGCAATTTTTTCCATTCCTCGGTGTAAATAACCCAATATTGGTTCACAGTCAATAACATCTTCACCATCTAGAGTAATGATGAGTCGAAGAACACCATGCATTGATGGGTGGTGGGGGCCCATATTGACTATCATGAGGTCTTTTCTTGTAGCCGGTATATTCATAGGTTTTTCCTCGATTCATTCTTTCATGAATTGCTGAAAACGAAAAAAAGTTCATTAAAATTCAAGATCTAATAAATCAAATAATTCAAAATGCCAAAATAAAATTAACGAGTTTTTGACTCCCGAATATCCAACCGATTAATTAATTCTTTATAACATATTCTATTTTTCTTTGACAAATAAGACAGTAATCGTTGGCGTTTTCCCAGAATTTTACGTAAACCTCTCTGAGATAAATAGTCTTTTTTGTGTAATTGTAAATGTGAAGTAAGTCTTCGTATCCTATTGGTGAAACTAACTATTTGAAATTCAACAGATCCTCTGTTTTCGTCTTTTTCTTCTTGTGAAATAACTGAGATGAATGAATTTTTTACCATAAACTGAAATTTTCTCTCCCCCCCTCTTTTTATTTTAAGATATTTTTTATTGATAGATATCTTTATTGATCAGTAATAATAATGCCCCTAATTTTTATTTGGTATATACAAAAATTTGTATTTCGTTATTAATTTCTAATTTTTTTAATTTAATAAAACTTACTCAATCCTATTTTCATTTTAAAATTGGATTTGAAAGGGGATACAAAAGTATGGTTGGTTTCTTCACTCACAAAAGATAAAAGTTTAGACCTAAAATAAGAAAATTTTGTTCATTCTAGATCTAATTGATATGTCATTGAATTAGTATCATGTATCAGAATGGAATGTAAGACAATGTATGCGTGCATCTCTTTGTCGTCATAGACCAGATATGGTATGGGAAATATAGGAAAAATGTACTATTAATGAATTTTCAATCGGGGATACATATGTATCCTTACCATACTGAAACAACTGCCATTATTGGTATTAAACCAATAACGATTCATACAAGCTAAATCTTCTAATCGATAATTGGGCCAAAGAAATAGCTTTAATTTTATAAGTTTTTTTTTATATTTTTTGCTTTTATCCACAACTTGACTGTTTACCTCATTCCCATTACAAAAAGATGCCTTTCTATGTCTATTCTTAGAATTTAAACAAATTAGAATTCGCAATTCTCTACGACGTCTAGGCGATAAAATATTTTCAGGAACAAACAAATCATAATTTTTTTTATATCTATTTCCAGTCATCTTTTGATGTTTTGTAATGACTTCATCAGAATTCTTATCAACATGTTTTTTTTCTCGGTATCTTTGATTTATTTGATGTTTACTTTTATGAACTAATGAAATACCGAGGGTTTGATACATAATAAATTTTCCATCATTTTTTATAGCTAGACGAATTGGTTCAATAATCAAAAATCCCCTTTTAATAAATTCTGTAAGAGTTACATCTTTCTGAATCGTCAAAATATCCAGACTCATTTCGCCCCTTTGAATAGAGGATATAGTAATTTCTCTTGGATTTATCAGTCTAAGCAGGAGGCAATATACGTTGATGTTATTGATTATTTTTTTATTTAAAGAATCATCCCATCTCAATTGAAAATACAAATACCTTTTTAGGAAGAAATCAAACTCCGCTTTTGTATTGATCTTGTATTGCTTTTTATTTCTATGTTTTTTCATGTCCGATCCCGTATAATCTTCTTCAACATCTTTTTCTTGGTTTGAAAGAGCTGATTTAAGATCTGCTTGGCCCGTGGATTCTTTTTCTCCTTGATTTCGGTTTTCTAATTCAAGAGATTTTTTTTCATTCGACGATATTGATATAAAAGGATCTCTTTTTTTATTTCCAGTGATGCTTTTGTTTTCACTAGCATTTTTTTTTATATTAGAATTAAAAAGTAGTAATTTAATTGGTATAACCCACGGTTTCATTTTATACGTATTATAAAGTCTCACAAATTCTGGCAAGAACCAAAGTTCCAGATTTGATATGGGACGACTTAGTATTTCTTCATTCATTCCCATCCAATCCAAAAGGGGTTTTTGATTGGATAGGTTGATTTTTTGATCTTGCTGAAGTGTGAGATAAAAAAGACCCTTATTATTGATTTTATCAATTATTTGATACTTATTAACCCTAGTCTTAGTATATTTATTACTGTTAGTGTCAGTATCAATATTGATCCAGGCCTCAATATCGACCTTCGTTTTAAGACAAAAATCGAGAATTCTCCAATCAAAAAATTTTCTATCCGTATTTTTATCCATATCTCGAATATCATCTTCTACCATATTAAATGATTTTTGTTTATGCGTGTTGTAATTATAAAAAATATCTTGGTTAGTTTTTACTTGTAATGGTGATCCATAAATTGAAGAGTACTTCTTAGTTTCAGAATTTATAGATTTATATGCTAAAAGATCATATCTATATTGTTTTTTAAAATTATCCTTTTGATTCAATAATAAATCTGTTTCAATTTTTGTTTTTTTTTCGTAGTGAATTAATTCATCTTTTTCATATAAATCACACAAATCTTTATATAAATCTTTATTTTGAGCTATACAGTTCAATATATTTCGCCATTTTTGTGGTACTACTCTAGACCATTTAATTTGAGATACATCACATTGATATTGATAATGACTCCTTAACCAATTTGTCCATTGATTCATTCCAGAATTGCGAAGATTCTTAGGTCTTAATTCGGAATGAAATAGTTCTTGTCTTATAACAAAAAAATCCTTTATTTCATTCTTAAGAAAAAGGGAGGTTCCATTATATTGAAATACGGATTTCAATTTCTCTAACTTAATAAGTTGGGTTTGTGATAATTTGTAAAATACATATGCTTGTGAAAAGTAAGATAAGTCAAAAAAAGTCTTTGAATTTTTTTGACTAAGACTAATATTAGTATTAGAAAGTGACTCTTTTATAATCGAAATAAATTTAATTAAACTTTGATTTGTTTTATTAATTCTTTCTTGATTTGCTTCATTACTGTTTTTATTAATAATTTTTTTTGTTGATTCAAGAAAAAGTTGTGTATTGATACTAGGAATATTAATCATAGATAGAAAGATATCTATGTATATCTTTTCAATGAAAAATATTATAAAATAATGGGATTTACGGATTAATCGAGCAGTTCCTCTTTTTAATATCTGCCAAATATTTTTTTGTGATTCCAATCTTTTATCATCATAACTTATTTTGTTAGAACTCAAATTTCTATCTGAAGTTATAAATCCCTTTTTCTTGTCTTTTGTAATTTTTTCTATTTGATTTATGATTGTGTTTATTCTATCAGTCAGATCTTGCATTTTTTTTTCTGTTAATGAATAATTTGTCCAATCCTGAGATCTAATTTGAATGGACGATTCCTGAATCATCCGATTACTGATTATTGAATCTTTTTTAATTTCACTCAATTCATATACTTCTATTTCTCTTAATCCAAATAATACAATTGGGTTTATTTTTGAGAGTTCTTTTATTATTTCTTTTATAAACAGAATGTTTTTAATGATCCATTTTTTTGGTTTTTTTGAGACATTTAGAAACAATTTTGTTTGTTCTTTAAAAATTCCTAGAATTATAAAACATTTCTTTTGCAATTTTTTTATTTTTTTTTTGAGTTCTTTTAAAATCGGTTCAAAAAATGAAAGTTTTTTTCTGGGAGAACCAAAAGGTAGTTCAGCTTCCATTCCAAAAATTGTTAAAAAACAAAAATCATTTTTTTGACCTTGCTTTTTCATTGGATCATTATAAGGGGCTCGTAACTTAGATCTGTGCCAAGGTTTAAGACGAAAAGGAAATAGGATCTTGATCTGAATGCCGTCTGTTAACCAGTTTTTTGGAAATTCTTTTTCTGATAATTGAACGCCGTTATAGGTACATTTAACATGCATTTCTCTATTCCAATCCTTTAAGTCCTCATACCATTCCGGAAATTGAAATAATAGTATACGGACGATATTTTTAGCTATTATCAATGAAGGTAATATAATATATTTTCTAAGAATTGATTGGGTTACTAATAAAAAACCTCTCATTACTTGAGCAAGTAAAATACTATCCCAGGCTTCCGCTATTTGTATACGCACTTTCTCCTTTCTTTTGTCTTCTTCTTTTTTGTCCTCCTCTTTTTTTTTCGCGCTTTCTTTTGTCTTTTTCTCTGTATAATTCGAAATTGTGAATTCTGTGTTTTTCCACATCCAATTTTTAAAAATTTTTTTCATCCGTTCAGAAATATCAAAAAAAAAAAAAAAAGATTTGTCTATTCGGTCCAAAAAAAGAGGGGAATGCGCATTTGCTTCAAAGAGTTTCCAAGTAACTGTTTTACGTCTTTGAGCGCGCATGGAGCCTTTGATTATGTCTCGACGAAAATCCGATTGTTGGGAATAACGTATCAAAGCAACTTCGCCTGTTTGATCAGTATTATTAGTTTCTTTGGTATTAGTATAAGCATCAGTATTTTGTTGGTTATCAGTAAAAATCACTACACGTTTGGATTTTCTTGAACGAATCTGATGATCCTCTACCACAGTTTCTTCGGTTTCCCCCTCCTGTTGTTCAAAATCGTTGATTAATTTGTATGACCATCGAGGAACTTTTTTATTAATTTCTTTTATTCCAATAGATTTTTTTTTAATCATTTTATCGTTGGGAACAGTTCTAATTGCATCAAATAATAATTTTAAAATTTGGATTCGATCCTCTGAATCAATTCTTACTTGTTCGTGTTCTGTAACTAAAAAAAGTCTTTTAAAATTTAAATTTGATGTGTATTTTACAACCAATTCATTGATTAAATTTAATAAATAAAAAATTTCTGTTGTTAATGATTTTCTATCAAATGAATTTCTTTTTTGTTCAAATTCTAAGTAATTACTAATAAGAAGGATACCATGAATTTTATTTATCCAAATCTTATAATTTTTTACAGAAGCTTCATTTATGCTTGAAAGTGTAAACAATTTTTTGATTCGTCCGCGGTAGGGTCCATTGACGAAAGGATCATATATTTTTGGTAAGTATTCTTTTTTAGTCTTATCAGTACACAATCTAGTTCTTTTTTCGAGTACATTCATAACAAGGGCTTCCTTATCTAGAATTTTGTCGATAGTTTTTACTCTATTAAAAATTTTTTTGCTTAGGTTTTTCTTTTTATGTTCGTTG